GTCGTAAATGTTTAATTTTTTAGCATTAAGAAATTTATAAAATTTTTAGTAGAAGTTTTCAGGCTAAAATTTGGGGCACTTGCGTAGTGTATTAATGCAATGTGCATGTATATATATACAACGCGGATGGCTAACCCATATTTCAACTTGTTAGCTGGCACGCTCTCGGGCCTTCCTTGGTTTCGGGGTTTGACAAGGATAACAGGAATCGCTGAGCGTAGGGGGTAGGGGGGTTTGTCGCGCAAAAACCAAAAGGGGGGCAGATATATAAGGGTAAGTTGAAGAAGTGATGTATATGTTATGCACTTGAGATATTAATATGTAATTCTTAAGTTATGTCATTTAATAATTAACCTACTTCAACTCGTGCAAGAGATAATTCTACCTTAATATATTGATTGCGCTTGCACTCTGAAATGCAAGGTGAAAGGAAACCTAAAAAGAGAACCCTATGCATATAAAAGAACGCCCGGCATGGTGGGTAACGAGGAGTATGTAATTACACCATTAATCAGATGCCAGTTTAATATCCAAGGGTGGAGTAAGTGAGACAAGTACATGAAATGAGAACCAGATACCAGGAATAGTTCACCGTCTACAACCCCTACAGTTTGTGTCCCTGATTCTATCATTAATAGTATGCATTTATATCAACCAGTTGGTGGTCTCTTACTACATTAATAATTTTAAGATAAATCTTAGCTGGGTATTCGAGGAAAAATGTGAGTGCCAAGTTCAAGGGATTAATCTATTTCCCAGGTTAAGATAAATTATTTCTGAGTTTTAATATTTTGGTTTATGATCTTCTTAGACGTTAGTACTTGCTTTTAGGTTAATATAAATGAATGGTGATAATACATATGTATGTACTTAATACATTATGTAATATTATGCATATATATGCACTAATGCATACATGTTACTATCAGAAGATAGTTTAATTTAGAATTCTGGCTTTGGGAGCCAGGGGTGGGAGTTAAAATCTCTCTTTTCTGGGCGCTAGGGGGGAATTTAACCTCCGATCTTCGGATTACAAGACCGATGCTTTAAGACTAAGCTACTAGGGCAAGCTCATTTCAGTGCTTTATTTTCTACTCATCCTGCTAGTGGGGCGAGCACAAGGAAAAGTGCAAAGTATAGAACTGATGCTACTTGACCAATAATGACGTATGGGTGTTCTACAGGCATGCCTCCAATTCATGTTAGAATTAGTATATCTGCTACAAGTGTTCAGAATAAAAATTGGGTGATTGGGCGAAATGTTAGTCCTCGTTGTTTTGAGGTGTGTAGGATGGGGACTACCATTAGGATTAGAATAGAGAATAATAAAGCAAGAACACCTCCTAGCTTGTTTGGAATAGATCGCAGGATGGCGTAGGCAAACAGGAAATATCACTCTGGTTTAATGTGTGGTGGGGTCACCATTGGGTTGGCTGGTGTAAAATTGTCTGGGTCACCCAGTAGATTGGGAGAGAATAGCGCAAGGGATGTTAAGGCTAGTAGCATAATTACGAACCCAAGGAGGTCTTTGTATGAAAAATATGGGTGGAAGGAGATTTTATCGGCATCAGAGTTTAGGCCGGCGGGGTTGTTTGACCCTGTTTCGTGGAGAAATAATAGGTGGAGTAGAGTTGCTGCGGCAATGATAAATGGCAATAAGAAGTGGAATGCGAAGAATCGTGTTAGCGTTGCGTTATCCACTGAAAAGCCCCCTCAGATTCATTGAACAAGTGTGTCTCCCATGTAGGGGACTGCTGAAAGGAGGTTTGTAATCACCGTGGCCCCTCAGAAGGATATTTGTCCTCAGGGAAGGACGTAGCCGACAAAGGCCGTTATCATGACTAGTAGAAGTAGTACTACACCAATGTTTCAGGTTTCTTTATAAAGGTATGATCCGTAATATAGACCACGGGCGACGTGTATATAAATACAGATGAAAAAGAACGATGCTCCGTTAGCATGAAGATTACGAATAAGCCAGCCGTAGTTCACGTCTCGGCAGATGTGGGCCACTGATGAAAATGCGGTTGAAATGTCTGAGGTGTAGTGCATGGCTAGGAATAGCCCTGTTAGAATTTGTGTAATTAAACATAGTCCTAGAAGGGATCCGAAGTTTCATCACACTGAAATATTAGATGGTGTTGGTAAGTCAACTAGTGCGTCGTTAGCGATTTTTATTAGAGGGTGGGTTTTCCGTAGGCTTGCCATTATTATTCTTGTAGTTGAACTACAACGGTGGTTCTTCAAGTCATTGGTCTCGGTTAAAATCCGAGCAAGAATTATGACCTATTTTATGTTTATGTTATTGGTGGCTCTGATTGTGGGTTTGATTGCTGTTGCTTCCAACCCAACTCCTTACTTTGCTGCTTTAGGCTTGGTGGTGGCAGCGGGGGTTGGGTGCGGTATTTTAGTTGGGTCCGGGGGGTCTTTTTTGTCTTTAGTTCTCTTTTTAATTTATCTAGGCGGGATGCTTGTAGTATTTGCCTATTCAGCAGCCTTGGCTGCTGAACCTTTCCCAGAGGCCTGGGGAAGTCGGTCTGTTGCTGGTTATGTGCTAATTTATCTATTAGGGGTAGTTTTAATGGCGGGGGTGTTTTGAGGGGGGTGATACGAGGGTTCTTGGGTAATAATTGATGGGTTAAAGGAGTTCTCCATATTGCGGGGGGATGTTGGGGGAGTAGCTGTTATATATTCTTTTGGGGGGGCGATACTAGTCATTTGTGCTTGGGTATTGCTTCTGACATTGCTCGTTGTACTGGAATTGACCCGGGGGTTAAGCCGGGGGACTCTTCGTGCAGTCTAGATAATTGTTAAGAGAATGGCTAAGGTTATTGTTAGAAGGAAAATAGTTAGGTACGTTTTAATTATTCCTCGTTGAATGTCGCTTATAATTTTTGATATTATTATTTGGGTTAAGGTTAACCCTTTTGGCCCAGACATTTCAAACCATGTTTGGTCGAGCTTGTTGGCGACCGATTGTCCTAGGATGAGGTTGAGCTTTGGGGGCATTCGGTGAACTAGTGCTGGGAAGTACCCTAGTATATTTGAGAAGTTGTGTGAAAATATTGTAGGGGTAATTTTAACTTGTTTGTTAGTCAGAGCAGTAAGTTCTATGGCCACTAGCAACCCAACAATAGTAACCAAGAGGGCGGCTATTTTCAGGGTCAGGGGTATTGTTATAATAGGTGTTTTTGAAGGCAGGAAGTTTGAGGTAATGATAAGTCCTGCAACAATACTTCCTCAGGCAAGTCGTTTGATAGGGTTAATTAGTAACGGGTTGTTTTCATTAATAGGAGATAGTGGAAGGAATCGGGGGGACCCTATGGTAACAAAGAAAATAACTCGAAAGCTATAAACTGCGGTGAATGATGTAGCGACAAGTGTAAGGATTAGGGCTCAGGCGTTGAGGTATGAGGTATTTAGGGCCTCAATAATAGCATCTTTTGAAAAGAAGCCTGCAAGGAATGGGGTTCCCGTCAATGCTAGGCTGCCAATTGTGAGGTAGGTTGAAGTGGCCGGCATCAGGTTGTGAAGGCCTCCCATTTTGCGGATATCCTGCTCGTCGTTAAGGCTGTGGATAATTGATCCTGAGCATAAGAACAGTATAGCTTTGAAGAAGGCGTGGGTACAGATGTGAAGGAATGCGAGTTGCGGCTGATTTAGGCCAATCGTAACCATTATTAGGCCTAATTGGCTTGATGTTGAGAAAGCTACAATTTTCTTAATATCATTTTGGGTTAGGGCGCAGGTGGCTGTAAATAGGGTGGTTAGGGCTCCTAGGCATAGGCAAATTGTTAGTGCAGTCTGATTACTTTCTATAAGGGGGTGGAGGCGAATTAGTAAAAAGATTCCAGCCACAACTATAGTGCTAGAGTGGAGTAGGGCAGACACTGGCGTAGGGCCCTCCATGGCAGAGGGGAGCCACGGGTGTAGGCCAAATTGGGCCGACTTCCCTGTTGCCGCTAGGATAAGTCCCATTAGAGGGATTGTTATATCGAAACCTTTTGATAGAAAGAAAATTTGTTGGATTTCCCAGGAGTTAAAATTTATTGCAAACCACGCCATGCTTAAGATCAATCCAATATCCCCCACTCGGTTGTAAATTACAGCTTGCAGGGCTGCTGTATTAGCGTCTGCTCGTCCGTATCATCACCCAATTAGTAGAAATGACATAATTCCAACTCCTTCTCAGCCAATAAATAGTTGAAATATGTTGTTAGCAGTAACAAGCGTAATTATTGCTACTAAAAATAATAATAAATATTTAAAGAATCGGTTCATGTTGGGGTCCGAGTGTATGTATCATAGTGCAAACTCTAGAATGGACCAGGTAACATAAAGGGCAATGGGTGTAAAAATAAGAGAGTAATGGTCAAATTTAAAGCTAATGTTTGTGTCAAAGATGTGTGTGTTTATTCAGTGTCAGTTTGTGGTGACACTTTCTAGTCCTTGGTCCAGAAAAATTATTAGCGGCAGTAGGCTGACGAAAAATGCGGTGCTGACAGCGGTTTTTACATGTGTGTTTGCTCAGTTCGTTTTGTGTGGTTGAGGACTTAGTGTTGCTAATAGTGGAATAATAAGGATTGTGATAACTAAAATAAGTGAGGAGGATATAATTAGTGTTGTTGGGTTCATAGCTTCCACTTGGATTTGCACCAAGAGTTTTTGGTTCCTAAGACCAACGGATGAGCTGTTATCCTTCAGAAGCGTGAGGAAGCCGCGGATTTTAACCGCGGTGCATAAGGATTAGCAGTACTTATTGATTTCTGTCCTTCCTTGGTGAGTAAGGGGATTTTAACTCCTGTCTTTAGAATCACAATCTAATATTTTAGTTAAACTATACTTACTAATAGCATCAACCTCATATTAGTTCTGGTTTTGCTACAAGAAGAATTACGGGGATCAGGTGAAGGGCTATTAGTAAGTGTTCTCGGGTGTGGAAGGGCTGGAGTTTTATAATGTGACTTGGTGTTGGGCCTCGTTGAGATATTAAGAACATGTAGAGTGAGTAACCCGCTGTAATTAGGGTACCTGCTCCTGTTAGCGCAATGGTTCACGGGGACCAGTTGAATAGGGTTGTGATAATTATCAGTTCTCCTATTAGGTTGGGGAGGGGGGGGAGTGCCAGGTTGGCCAGGTTGGCAATAAATCACCAAACTGCTGTTAGGGGGAAAATTAGTTGTAGTCCCCGGGCTAAAATTATGGTTCGGCTGTGAGTCCGTTCATATGCTGTGTTAGCTAAGCAGAATAATATAGAGGATACTAGACCGTGGGCGATCATTAGGATAATTGCTCCTGAAAACCCTCACGGGGTTTGAATTAAAATGCCTCCCGCTACGAGTCCTATATGACTGACGGATGAGTAGGCGATTAGTGATTTAAGATCGGTCTGTCGAAGACAGATAGATCCGGTTATAATAATCCCTCATAATGCTAAAACGATAAATGGGTAGACCAATTCTTTTGAGAGGGGGTCCAGTATAATTATTATTCGTATTATCCCGTACCCCCCTAGTTTTAATAGTACTGCTGCTAGTACTATAGACCCTGCAACAGGGGCCTCTACGTGTGCTTTGGGGAGCCACAGGTGAACGCCATATAGTGGTATTTTTACTAGAAATGCAATAAGACAACCGGCCCATCAAATCTTATGGCCTCAGGAGCTTAGCAGAAGTGGTTGGGAATATTGAATTACAAGTATAGATAGGGTCCCTGTGGATTGCTGAAGTAGAAGTAGTGCGACCAGGAGAGGGAGAGAACCTGCAAGTGTGTAGAACAAAAAGTAGGTTCCGGCATTTAATCGTTCAGTTTGGTTTCCTCATCGGGTAATAATAATTAGGGTAGGAATGAGTGTGGCCTCAAACATAATATAAAATATAATGATTTCTGTGGCTCCAAATGCTATAATTAAGAAGGTTTGTAGTGAGGTGAGCAGGGTGATGTAGAGGCGCTGTCGGTTAATGGGTTCCGGATTAATGTGATTTTGGCTGGCTAGAATTATTAGTGGTAGCAGTCAACATGTTAGAACTAATAAGGGGGTTGACAGGGGGTCTGTGCCTAAGTATATGTTAGATGTGGCTCAGCCGGTCTCTGATGTTCATTTTAGTCATGTAAGGCTTACAAGGGCAATTGATAGGCTGTGGGTAATTGTACCCGTTCATAATCATTTTGGAGAAATTAACCAGATTGTTGGGAATAATATGATTGTGGGGATTAATACTTTTAGCATTGTAGGAGATTGAGGTTTTGTAGGCGATCAGTCCCGTGGGTTCGAGCTGTGGCTACTAGAAGCGCGAGGCCCGTACTCGCTTCACAGGCGGAGAAAGCTAGTAAAAGTATAGGGGCGGTAGAGAAGCTTGTAGATTCGAATTGTAGTGTTCACAGGGCTAGTGCAATGAATAGGGATAATATTATACTCTCTAAGCACAGGAGTGCGGAGAGTAGGTGGGTGCGGTGAAATGCTAGTCCTATTAGTCCTAGGATGAATGCTGAACTGAAGCTGAAATGTACTGGTGTCATAAGGGGGTCGTGGACTTAAACCACAATTTTCTGAGCCGAAATCAGAGGTCTTTTTTGGACTAACTCCCTTATTCTGCTCATTCTAGGCCTCCTTGGGTTCATTCGTAGATCAGCCCCAAGGTTAGAAGAATAAGAACTGTGGTTGCTCAAAAGAATGTTCCTGTGGGGTTGTGAAGCTGGTCGCCCCAGGGAAGAGGGAGAAGAAGGGCAATTTCTAGATCAAATAGAAGAAATAGGATAGCGACTAGGAAAAATCGTAGGGAAAAGGGTAATCGGGCGGAACCTAACGGGTCAAATCCGCATTCGTAAGGGGAAAGCTTTTCTGCATCAGGGTTTATCTGGGGGAGTCAAAATGATACGATTGCTAGAATTGAGGATAAGGCTACTGTAATAATAAGAATGGTTGTGATTAAATTCATTATCTTTCCCTGGGGTTTAACCAAGACTAAATGATTGGAAGTCACTTGTACTAATTTAAATACTAGAAAGATATGAGCCTCATCAGTAGATGGATACGTAGAGGAATAGTCAGACTACGTCGACAAAGTGTCAGTATCAGGCAGCGGCTTCGAAGCCGAAGTGGTGTTCGGATGTAAAGTGGTATTGGACTTGGCGAAGGAGGCAAACGGCCAAGAAGGTTGATCCAATAATTACATGAAGTCCGTGGAACCCTGTAGCTACGAAGAATGTGGATCCGTATACCCCGTCCGCGATTGTGAAGGGGGCTTCATAATATTCTATGGCTTGGAGCGCGGTGAAGTATAGTCCTAGAAGAATTGTAAGTCCGAGGGATTGAATAGTCTGTTTTCGTTCTCCTTCTATAATGCTGTGGTGGGCTCATGTAACTGTTACACCAGATGCTAACAGAACTGCTGTGTTAAGGAGGGGGACTTCAAATGGGTCTAGTGTAGTGATTCCTGTTGGTGGTCAGCATCCTCCGAGCTCAGGGGTTGGTGCTAGGCTTGAATGATAAAAAGCTCAGAAAAATCCGAGGAAAAAGAAAACCTCCGAGGTGATGAATAGGATTATACCGTAACGTAGGCCTTTTTGTACTGGTGGCGTGTGGTGTCCTTGGAAGGTTCCTTCCCGGATAATATCACGTCACCATTGGAATATTGTAAGAAGCAGAAGGATTAGTCCAAGGGTTATTAATGTTGTTGAGTGGAAGTGAAACCAGATTGCTAGGCCGGATGTTATTAATAGGGCGCCTACGGCTCCGGTTAGTGGTCATGGGCTAGGATCAACCATGTGAAATGCATGTGCTTGGTGTGCCATTAAACGTTTTCTTGTAGGTAGAGGCTTAGTAGAAGCACAAACACATAGGCTTGGATTATTGCGACTGCAACTTCTAGAAGTGTTAGGAGGAACAGGACAGCGGCTGTTAGAATTGCTACTGTTGGTATTATGGGTAATAATACGAATACTGCTGTGGCGATAAGTTGAATTAGCAGGTGACCTGCAGTTAAATTAGCTGTGAGTCGCACCCCAAGGGCTAGGGGTCGAATAAATAGGCTGATCGTTTCGATGATAATCAGAACTGGGATTAGTGGAACTGGGGTCCCTTCTGGGAGAAGATGGCCGAGGGCTACTGTTGGCTGATTACGCATGCCAATAATTACTGTAGCAAGTCACAGTGGCACAGCAAACCCCATGTTTAGTGATAGCTGGGTGGTGGGTGTAAAGGTGTACGGAAGAAGGCCGAGCATGTTAATAGTAATAAGGAATACTATTAAGGAGGCAAACAACAGGGCCCACTTATGTCCTCCTACATTTAGGGGCAGTAGAAGTTGGTTGGTGAAACGGTTAATGAACCATGTTTGAAGGGTGATAAGTCGATTATTTAATCATCGAGATGGGGGAGTTGGGAATAGGATTCATGGTAGTGCAATTGCAATGGCAATAAGGGGAATACCTAGGAAGGAAGGGCTTGCAAATTGGTCAAAAAAGCTCATTATCATGGTCAGTCTCAAGGCTCAGTTTTGTGTTTTTCTTCGCTTATTGGGGCGGGTTCGTTGGGTGTTGTGTGATTTAAGATTTTAGTTGGGATAATGGTAAGAAAGATGATTCATGAAAATACTAGAATGGCGAATCAGGGGCTGGGGTTTAATTGGGGCATTTCACTAGAGGTGGTCGGTAGTCACCAAACTTTGGCTTAAAAGGCCAACGCTTTGTCCAATAATTAGCTTTCTAGTGAGGCGTCTTCTAGTATTAGTGAGGATCAGCTTTCAAAGTGTTCTAGTGGGACGGCTTCAACTACAATTGGTATAAAGCTGTGATTGGCCCCGCAGATTTCAGAGCACTGTCCATAAAATACCCCTGGTCGTGAGGCAATGAAGGCAGTCTGATTTAGTCGTCCGGGTACTGCATCCATTTTTACACCTAGAGATGGCACGGCTCAAGAGTGAAGTACGTCTTCAGCAGATACTAATACACGAATTGGCGATTCTATCGGGACCACTATTCGGTGATCAGTCTCTAATAGTCGGAATTGACCTGGTGTGAGGTCTTGAGTTGGAATTATATAGGAGTCAAAGCCTAGATCTTCATAGTCTGTATATTCGTAGCTTCAGTATCACTGGTGTCCTATGGCTTTAATTGTTAGGTGGGGGTCATTAATTTCGTCTATAAGATATAGAATTCGAAGGGATGGCAGAGCAATCAAAACTAGGATTACGGCTGGTAAAACTGTTCAAACAATTTCGATTTCTTGGGAGTCTAGGATATATTTGTTGGTAAGTTTAGTAGAAACCATTGCGATAATAATATATAATACTAAAGTGCTAATTAAAAACACAATTATTAGGGCGTGGTCGTGGAAGTGGAGAAGTTCTTCTATAACGGGTGATGCCGCGTCTTGGAATCCTAGTTGTGTGGGATGTGCCATTAAGCCTAAGGCTTAAGACATACAGGGATTTAACCTGTGATACCACCTTGACAAGGTGGTGTAATTTGCATTTTACTAATGTCTTTAGAAGAAAGTGACAGAGTGGTTATGTGACTGGCTTGAAACCAGTACATGGGGGTTCAATTCCTCCCTTTCTCGTTAGTTTGATTGAACTCGGACAAATGCTGGCTCTTCGAATGTGTGGTACGGTGGAGGGCAGCCGTGAAGTCATTCTACGTTTGTCATGGTTAGCTCTACTGAGGAGACTTCCCGTTTGGCAGCAAAGGCTTCTCAGAGGATGAATAGGAACATAATTACTGCGACCAGGGAAATAAGGGATCCAATAGATGATACTGTATTTCACAGGGCGTAGGCGTCGGGGTAATCAGAGTATCGTCGGGGCATTCCGGCTAGTCCTAGGAAATGTTGGGGGAAGAATGTTAGGTTTACACCAATAAATATTACACCAAAGTGGATTTTTGTTCAGGTGTCATTTAGGGTATATCCTGAAAATAACGGGAATCAGTGTACAAAGGCTGCTATAATGGCAAATACGGCACCTATTGACAGTACATAGTGGAAATGTGCGACTACATAGTATGTGTCGTGAAGTACAATATCTAATGATGAGTTGGCTAACACAATTCCTGTTAGTCCCCCTACTGTAAAAAGGAAAATGAACCCCAGGGCTCATAGTATGGGCGTGTCTCATTTAATTGAGCCGCCGTGCAGTGTGGCGAGTCAGCTGAATACTTTTACACCGGTTGGGATGGCAATAATTATTGTTGCGGATGTGAAGTAAGCGCGGGTGTCCACATCTATTCCGACAGTAAACATGTGGTGGGCTCAGACAATAAAACCAAGGAGGCCGATAGCCATCATAGCTCAGACTATTCCCATATAGCCGAATGGCTCTTTTTTACCAGAGTAGTAGGCTACAACGTGTGAAATGATCCCAAATCCGGGTAAAATAAGAATGTACACCTCGGGGTGGCCAAAGAATCAGAACAGGTGTTGGTACAGGATTGGGTCCCCTCCCCCTGCCGGGTCGAAGAATGTGGTGTTAAGATTTCGATCTGTGAGGAGTATTGTAATTCCAGCGGCTAGGACTGGAAGTGAGAGAAGTAGGAGTACAGCTGTTACAAGCACGGCCCATACGAATAGAGGCGTCTGATACTGGGAGATGGCTGGGGGCTTCATATTAATAGTGGTGGTAATAAAATTAATTGCTCCTAGAATTGATGAAACACCTGCTAAGTGAAGTGAAAAAATTGTAAGGTCTACGGATGCTCCTGCGTGGGCAAGATTACCTGCGAGTGGCGGGTAGACCGTCCATCCTGTTCCCGCCCCGGCCTCAACGCCAGAAGAGGCTAGTAGTAGGAGAAATGATGGGGGGAGAAGTCAGAAGCTTATGTTATTTATTCGTGGGAATGCCATGTCAGGTGCCCCAATCATCAGTGGTACTAGTCAATTTCCAAATCCCCCAATGAGAATTGGTATTACTATAAAGAAAATTATTACAAAGGCGTGGGCAGTAACGATAACATTATAAATTTGATCATCGCCTAGAAGTGATCCGGGTTGGCTAAGTTCAGCTCGAATAAGAAGGCTTAAAGCAGTCCCCACTATCCCAGCTCAGGCACCAAATACAAGATAAAGGGTACCAATGTCTTTGTGGTTTGTAGAAAAGAATCAGCGCGTAATTGCCACAGGTAGGATAGCCGAGTATCAGGCGGTGGGTTGTAGCCCCGAAGACAGAGGTTCAAGTCCTCTTCCTATCACCAGCCCTGTGGTGAAGAAACATGTTGGATTGCAAATCCAGAGACGTAGAGTAATACTCTGCCGGGGCTTTTCCCGCCTTTCAGGCCAACGGCGGGAAAAGTAGATGGATGCTCGCTGGCTTGAGCGCTTAGCTGTTAACTAAGAGTTTGTAGGATCGAGGCCTTCCCATCTAGTAAGGCCTTAGTTTAATAAAAACATTTGATTTGCAATCAGAAAATGCAAGATAGACTCTTGTAGGCCTTATCCAGGGACTAGAAGATTTTCACTTCTGCTTAGAGCTTTGAAGGCTCTTGGTCTGGTGCTATCCTAAGTCCCTTAAGTGGCCAGTATCAAAATGGCTGGAGTCACAGGCAGAAGGCCTAGTGCAACTGTGGTTGAAATAGAAAGGGGGAGGGAGGCTTGAGTTGTTTTTACTCGTCAGGGTGTAGTTGAGTTGGTTGTATTGGGGGAGATTGTTAGTGTCATTGCATAGGATAGTCGGAGGTAGAAGTAAAGGCTAAGCAGGGCTGCGAGGGCTATAATCGTGGCGGTGGCTGGGAGGTCCTGCTTTGCTAACTCCTGAAGAATTAGTCACTTTGGTATGAACCCCGTTAATGGTGGTAATCCGCCTAATGATAATAAAACAAGGGCGGTGGTTGCCGTTAGAATTGGGCTATTTGATCAGGTCATTGCGAGGGTGTTAATTTTTGTAGCTGAGGATGTCTTGAGTGTAAGAAATGCCGCGGAGGTCATGAAGACATAGGTCCCTAATGCAAGGAGCGTAAGCTGGGGGGCATATTGTAGAACAATAACTATTCAGCCTATGTGGGCGATGGAGGAGTAGGCCAAAATTTTCCGCAGCTGGGTTTGATTTAATCCGCCCCATCCCCCTGCCAGCGTGGATATGAGTCCCAAAGAGGTTAGCAGAAGTGGGTCGATGGCCTGAGATGTTTGGATGATAAGGGCAAGGGGGGCGAGCTTTTGTCAAGTTGAGAGGATTAGGCCCGTCAACAGATCCAGCCCCTGTAGAACTTCTGGCATTCAGAAGTGCATTGGTGCAAGTCCAATCTTAAGTGCCAAGGCGGTAATAACCATAGTGCTGGCGATTGGGCTTGATATATTGTTTATATCTCATTCCCCTGTGATCCATGCATTTGTTGTACTTGCAAACAGGATTATTGCTGCTGCGGTTGCTTGGGTTAAGAAATATTTTGTGGTAGCTTCCACCGCCCGTGGGTGGTGATGTTGCGCTATTAATGGCACAATCGCGAGGGTATTAATTTCCAACCCCATTCAAGCTAAGAGCCAATGGGAGCTAGCAAAAGTTAGGGTGGTGCCTAAGCCCAGGCTGGATAATAGAATTATTAGTACATAGGGGTTCATTGATGGAGGAGGGACTTTAACCGTCATGTTCGGGGTATGGGCCCGAAAGCTTTATTAGCTGACCCCATCTTAGAAAGTGGTGTAGAGGAAGCACTAAGAGTTTTGATCTCTTGGGCATGGGTTCGACCCCCTTCTTTCTAAGAACCGAGGGGATTTTAACCCCTATAAGCCACTCTATCAAAGTGGTCCCTGGGCATTCGGGCACAGTTCCAAACTACAGTTGCGGGGGAAGGCCTGCTAGTGCGATCGGTAGGGCAACATGTCATAGTACAAGTGCTAATGTCAATGGCAGGAAATTTTTTCACACGAGGTGTATGAGCTGGTCATACCGAAATCGAGGGTAGGAGGCCCGGACTCATAGAAATACTACTGACAGGAATGCGGCTTTAATCATGAGGCTAATTGTTGTCAATTCAGGCATGTTAGGGAAGTGAGAAGACCCTAGGAATAGTACGGCCGACAAGGTATTCATTATTAGAATGTTGGCGTACTCGGCCAGGAAAAACAGGGCAAATGGTCCTCCTGCGTACTCTACATTAAAACCAGATACCAGTTCTGATTCCCCTTCCGTCAGGTCAAACGGCGCTCGGTTCGTTTCGGCCAGGGTTGAAATATATCACATGGCTGCTAGGGGTCATGCTGGGGCTAGAAGTCAAATGCTTTCTTGGGCTGTATTAAACGTTTGAAGGGTATAGCCGCCTGAGAAAATAATGACTGAGAGGAGGATAAGTCCTAGGCTTACCTCATATGAAATTGTTTGAGCCACCGCCCGGAGGGCTCCAATTAGTGCATACTTTGAATTTGATGCTCACCCTGATCCCAGGATAGAATATACTGCCAGGCTTGAGAGGGCTAAAATAAATAGAACCCCTAGGTTTAGGTCAATGATGGGGTAGGGTATTGGTATAGGTGCTCATAGTGTCATGGCAAGGGTCAATGCAAGGATGGGGGTCGCCAAAAATAAAAAAGGAGATGATGTGGACGGTCGGACGGGCTCTTTAATAAAGAGTTTTACCCCGTCGGCGATGGGCTGTAGTAGTCCGTAAGGCCCTACTACGTTGGGACCTTTCCGTAGTTGCATATACCCCAGAACTTTTCGTTCAAGTAGTGTTAGGAAGGCTACTGCTAATAGGACCGGTACGATGTAGGCTAGGGGGTTAATCAAGTGATTTATTAAAGTGTTCAGCATAAACTGGGAAGAGGACTTGAACCTCTGGTATAAAGGGCTTAGGCCTTTCGCAATTTACCATGCTCTGCCACCCCAGTATGCCCTTATTTTGGGCGGCAGGGGTTTGGCCCTCCCTTTACTTAATTTATTTGTTTTCATTAATTAGGGGTGGGGCGTGCTTTAAGTATGGGCCCCTCTTTTCCGATCCTTTCGTACTAGGAAAAGTAGCATTACAGATAGAAACTGACCTGGATTGCTCCGGTCTGAACTCAGATCACGTAGGACTTTAATCGTTGAACAAACGAACCCTAAATAGCGGCTGCACCATTAGGATGTCCTGATCCAACATCGAGGTCGTAAACCCCCTCGTCGATATGGACTCTGGGAGAGGATTGCGCTGTTATCCCTAGGGTAACTTGGTTCGTTGATCGGCCATGGGGCCGGATCATTATTGGTCAGATGTTCTGCGGCTTAGAGATGTTTCTCTTGGCTTTAGGGATGTACCCCATTCCACTCGGAGGCTAGTTTTTCCTCCGCGGTCGCCCCAACCGAAGGTAAAATTTTATACCCCACTAAGTTCTTACTTTTCGCTGAGTTGTTTAACGTGGTTAAATTTTGTACCTTAAGCTCCAAAGGGTCTTCTCGTCTTGTATTATTACACCCGCTTCTGCACGGATAGATCAATTTCACTGACTGGAAGGGGGAGACAGTTAAGCCCTCGTTTAGCCATTCATACAGGTCTCTATTTAAAAGACAAGTGATTGCGCTACCTTTGCACGGTCAAAATACCGCGGCCGTTGAACCCGTAGTCACTGGGCAGGCTGGACCTCCTATACTTAATTTAGTTGCAGGAGGCGATGTTTTTGGTAAACAGGCGAGGCTTGTGTTTGCCGAGTTCCTTCCCTTTCTTTTAGTCTTTCCTTTAAAACAGCACTCCAGTGTGGGATTAACGATTATTTGGTTGTGAATTTTTCTTGGTTTTTATGTTGTTCACAGTACTCTCTTGGGTTGAGTTCGTTATTTTCCAGTGGTTTGTCCGATCTGGTTTACACTTGTGCTTGGAGAAGAACAGGTCTTCTTGTTACTCATTTTAGCATAATTTCTTCCATGCGAGCATGGGATAGCCTGATATGTTTAGGGGAATAAGATTTTTTATCGGAATAATAAACTTTGTCCTGTCTGAGCTTTAACGCTTTCTGTTTAGATGGCTGCTTTTAGGCCCACTAAAACAGTTTGTCTTAAGTATTATGATCTTTATCCTCCTGGTAAGGTTGTATCCTTTGTTAAAGGGGCTGTACCCCCTTTAACTAACTCCCGCACATTTCCCTTAAAATTACCTTAAGTGTAGGGCTTTGGTATGGGGCATGCGGGGCTGAACTTCTATCCATTTCTCAGGCAACCAGCTATCACCAGGTTCGGTAGGTCTGTCACTTCTACCCGGAGCTCTTCCCACTCTTTTGCCACAGAGACGGGTTAGCCCTAATTTATATAGGCTGTCTCGGGGTAGCTCACCTGGTTTCGGGATTTCAAACTAAAGGGCTCTTTGCTTGAGTGTACTTACTAAATCATGATGCAAAAGGTACAAGATTTAATCTTTGTTTTTCGGTGCTTATATGGGTTGTTTCATTTCTCTTTCAGCTTTCCCTTGCGGTACTTTCTCTATTGCTTTGGGTAAGCCTTTTCTGTCTCCCATACTCAGGCAAAAAAATGGTTTAATTTTCAGGGGTGGGTCATGTTTTTTTATAAACATTGTTGGGTTAAAATTAGTGATTAAGCTAGCTGTTTGGCTCAGGGTGACCCAACTTGCATGGATGTCTTCTCGGTGTAAGTGAGATGCTTAACTAACTCAGCCACGCCCTGGGTTTAATCCAAGTGCACCTTCCGGTACACTTACCATGTTACGACTTGCCTCCCCTTGTCAGTGCTTTAATATTATGTATCTCTAATGCGTGTTGACAGGGGAGAGTGACGGGCGGTGTGTACGCGCCTTAGAGCCGGGTTCAAAAGGACACTCTGTTTCCTCTTTACTACTAAATCCTCCTTCAAGCACTATTTCATGTTGCATGTCCGTAGTGTTCTGTGATAGAAAATGTAGCCCATTTCTTCCCGCTTCGTGCGCTACACCTCGACCTGACGTTTTGGGCTGTGCCCATTCTGCTTACTTTTATTGCCTTCACAGGGTAAGCTGGCGACGGCGGTATATAGGCTGGGGTGGCTAGAAGTGGTGAGGTTTAACGGGGGTTATCGGTTCTAGAACAGGCTCCTCTAGGGGGGTCTAAGGCACCGTCAGGTCCTTTGGGTTTCAAGCTAATGCTCGTAGTACCCTGGCGGACGTCTAATTGTAGTTCGACGTCTGGGTTTATGGCTGAGCATAGTGGGGTATCTAATCCCAGTTTGTTTCTCAGCTTTCGTGGGGTCAGGTGGGTTTTGTTAAAGCTACTTTCGTGGGGATGGGCTTCGGACACCTAGAAGCGTATGACGGCCAAAGGGCCATTTGGCTTTATTACTGTTTCCTTCCTTAACCACCCTTTACGCCGTAATAATGTCAACTAGGGCCTCTCGTTTAACCGCGGTGGCTGGCACGAGTTTTACCGGCCCTCTTAACCCTGACTGAGTCAAGCTTTCACTTATGGCTTAATGTCTATCACTGCTGAATTCCCTTGGGGGTGTGGCTTGGCTAGGCGTCTTGGGCTAAAACTTGTGCCTGATGCCCGCTCCTCGTCCCCGGGCGGGGGATTGAGGGCATACTCACGGGACTGCGGAGACTTGCATGTGTAAGTTGGGTTAGAGCTGATAATAAGGTCAGGACCATGCCTTTGTGCATGCGGAGCTTCTTAGGGCCCATCTTAACATCTTCAGTGTTATGCTTTGTGTTAAGCTACGCTAGC